GAATCGAGATTGATAAGGAGTTGGTTAATGATGCTCGAACATGTACTTGTGTTGAGTGCCTATTTATTTTCTGTCGGTCTATATGGATTAATTACAAGTCGAAATATGGTTAGGGCGCTTATGTGCCTTGAACTTATATTAAATGCGGTTAATCTCAATTTTGTAACATTTTCGGATTTTTTTGATAGTCGTCAATTAAAAGGAGCCATTTTCTCCATTTTTGTTATAGCTATTGCAGCTGCTGAAGCTGCTATTGGGCTCGCTATTGTTTCATCAATTTATCGTAACAGAAAATCAACTCGTATAAATCAATCGAACTTGTTGAATAAGTAATATTATCATATAAATTAGAATTTTAATAAATTCATTCAAATTAGCATATCTGCCACGTAAGGTATCCTCATGTTATCACAAACATAAGAAATCAAAGTATTTTGGCACTGTCAATCCAGAAGTAGATTAATAAAAAAACTCGGGGAACTCATCGATTCATCTAGTATTTAAATATATAATTCATTTATCAATTTACTAGATTGAAACCTTCTCACGTTCAAAAATGGATAGATTCAATGTCGCATTCAGTAAAGATTTATGATACATGTATCGGGTGTACTCAATGTGTCCGAGCCTGTCCCACGGATGTATTAGAAATGATACCTTGGGACGGATGTAAAGCCAAACAAATAGCTTCCGCTCCAAGAACAGAGGATTGTGTCGGTTGTAAGAGATGTGAATCCGCCTGTCCAACAGATTTCTTGAGTGTTCGAGTTTATTTATGGCATGAAACAACCCGGAGCATGGGTATAGCTTATTAATACGTTACAGAAAACCCTACTTGAGCTCATTTTTTTTTACCGCCGAAACCTGTGCTCAAAAATATTTTATTTTTGGGCATAGGTTTTTCTGGTCCAAGTGTATCTTGTCTTTACCACGAACAAATTTCCTTGGTTAACAATAATTGTAGTTTTACCAATATTTGCGGGTTCCTTTATGTTATTTTTTCCACATAAAGGAAATAGGGTAATTAGGTGGTATACTATATGTATATGCATGTTAGAGCTTCTTCTAACAACCTATGCATTCTGTTATCATTTCCAATTGGACGACCCATTAATCCAACTAGTAGAGGATTATAAATGGATCGATTTTTTTGATTTCCGTTGGAAATTAGGAATAGATGGACTGTCTATAGGACCGGTTTTATTAACAGGATTTATCACTACTTTAGCTACTTTAGCAGCCTGGCCTGTTACTCGGGATTCTCGATTATTCCATTTCTTGATGTTAGCAATGTACAGTGGTCAAATAGGATTATTTTCTTCTCGAGACCTTTTACTTTTTTTCATCATGTGGGAATTAGAATTAATTCCAGTTTATCTACTTCTATCCATGTGGGGAGGAAAGAAACGTCTCTACTCAGCCACAAAATTTATTTTGTACACGGCTGGAGGTTCCATTTTTCTCTTAATGGGAGTTCTGGGTATCGGTTTATATGGTTCTAATGAACCAACATTAAATTTTGAAACATCAGTGAATCAGTCGTATCCTGTGGCTTTGGAAATAATATTCTATATTGGATTTTTTATTGCTTTTGCTGTCAAATCACCGATTCTACCCCTACATACATGGTTACCAGATACCCACGGAGAGGCGCATTACAGTACTTGTATGCTTCTAGCCGGAATTTTATTAAAAATGGGAGCGTATGGATTGATTCGTATTAATATGGAATTATTACCACACGCTCATTCTATATTTTCTCCTTGGTTGATGATAGTAGGTACAATACAAATAATCTATGCAGCTTCAACATCTCCCGGCCAACGTAATTTAAAAAAAAGAATAGCCTATTCCTCCGTATCTCATATGGGTTTCATACTTATAGGAATTGCTTCTATAACCGATACGGGACTAAATGGGGCTATTTTACAAATAATCTCTCATGGATTTATTGGTGCTGCACTTTTTTTCTTGGCGGGAACGAGTTATGATAGAATACGTCTTGTTTATCTCGACCAAATGGGCGGAGTTGCTATCCCGATGCCAAGAATATTTACGATGTTCAGTAGTTTTTCCATGGCTTCGCTTGCATTACCGGGTATGAGTGGTTTTGTTGCAGAAGTGATAGTCTTTTTAGGAATAATTACCAGCCAAAAATATCTTTTAATGCCCAAAATTGCCATCACTTTTGTAATGGCAATTGGAATGATATTAACTCCTATTTATTCATTATCTATGTTACGCCAGATGTTCTATGGATACAAGTTATTTAATACTCCAAACTCTTATGTTTTTGATTCTGGACCGCGCGAGTTATTTGTTTCGATCTCTATTTTTCTACCTGTAATAGGTATTGGTATGTATCCGGATTTTGTTCTTTCATTATCAGTTGACAAGGTTGAGGGTATTCTATCTAATTATTTTTATAGATAATTTTCTTAAAGAAAAAAACTCCTAGGATTTTGAAGAGTTGGTTGACTAATGAAAAAAAAAAAAAGAAAGATTTTTATTCTCTTAAATCTTAAATAAAGTAAAAACAAAATATGAATTTTAATTTTCACCCAATATACTTGGTCTTTGCGAGAACCGTGTGAATCACTACACTACTTGATTCACACGGTTCTCGCCGGTTGACACAAGGTGTTTTTTATACACCGTATTCCACTCTGTTTGTATTTGTAAGAACTTTTCTTGAATTTAACTAGAGGTTAACGTAAATGAACCATAACTATGTAGCCCGATTCCTAATAGATTGACCCCAAAATAGCATATCCAAATTATAAGAAAACCTAGACTCGCCACAATTGCGGAATTTGCCCCCTGAAAATTTTTATTTGTTCGAGTATGCAAATAAATTGCGAATACGATCCAAGTAATAAAGGCCCAAGTTTCCTTTGGATCCCAACTCCAATATGATCCCCATGCTTCATTAGCCCATACTGCTCCTGAAAGAATACCTATGGTTAAAAATATAAATCCTAGGCTAATCACACGATAACTCCAATAATCTAATTGTTGAATCAATTGGGCCTTGTAATAATTCTTAGCAGAAAAAAAAGAAGTTTTTTTAAAAATATTGTTTCTTTCATTCTTGTATTGGATTTCATCAAACGAAAATGACTCATTTAATTTTAATAAATAATTACTTTTATAACTATAAAAAATCTTTCTAAATGTAATCACTAGAAGTGCTACTGATAATAATGATCCACAAAGAAGAGCCGCATAACTCAATATCATCATACTTACGTGCATTATTAACCACTCCGATTGTAGAGCAGGTACTAATATTGTGGGTTTACCTATTTCAGTTAAAAGACCCGAAGTAGCAAAGCCTTGGGTAAAAATAGTACTTGAGGCAGTTATTGTGGTTAAATAATTTTTTCTTATTTTGAAATAAGGGACTATATGAATAAGGGAGAAACTCCATGAAAGAAAGATTAATGATTCATATAAATCACTTAGTGGAAAATGGCCCGAATAAATCCAACGAGTGATTAATAATCCTGTTAGACATAAAAAAGTAACTATCATTCCCTTTTCTGACGAATCATATGATTTTATGATTTCATTGCCCAATAACGTTATCAAATGAATTGTAATTACAATTGAAACAATCGAAAAGGAAATATGAGTGAATATATGCTCTAAGGTTGAAAATATCATAAAAATGAAAAAAAGGGAGGGAATCCCCTAAATTAATATTAATTAAGAAATAGAAATCGCGAATTAAATTTATTTTTATTATACGATCTATTGGATCTCTTTTAGAAGACGGCATGCCGCCACTCGGACTCGAACCGAGATGCTCTAGCACTGCTTCCTAAGAGCAGCGTGTCTACCGATTTCACCATAGCGGCTTACTCGAACTAATAATAGCCTATTTATATTCAATCGTCGAGATTGAACAAGTCAATTCAATCCAATAAGTTTTTTTGTAAAGATGAAAATTGATAAAAAAATGAGTTCAAAAGTCAATTTCAAGGTTCATTAGTTTCATTTATGAGGGTGCCTTGGTTTATTTATCTTTATTTATCTTAGGGCTTTGACGTAGTTTATCCGATTCTAAAATCCAACTTTTACAAGTAGATAACTCTCTCGATAGAATCAAAAAAACTGTTTTCATTTCTTACTTTTATGGATATGTCATTATTTTTCGTTTATCTGATTTCATAAATTTCAAACAAAAAATGAATTTTCGCAATGAATAAAAAATAAACATATTTTGGATTTCTCCAAATTGACACATTATTTGTATTTGTACATTTACACATTAGTTGTACATAATATCTCAACAATGAAGTTCTTTTATTGATTGGGTTCAAAATTGGAGATATATGGTAAATCCATTACATATAGTAATTAATCAAAATTCTAAATTAAGAAATCATAAAGTTATCCAAAATTTTTTAACACGGAATCCCTTAGTGTCAACAATCCCTTAATTTGAACTAAAAATAAAAATATTATATCTGACCTTCCCGAGAAAGAGAAATCTTTTTCATTATTGTAAGGTAAAGGTCGATGGGGAAAAGAAGACTCCCCACCACAAAAATCTTAGTGAAAATATACTATAAAGAAAAAAATATTGTATTTTTTTCTTTATTCTCTCTTTTTTTTTTTAGACATCTTATAAGATTGAAACCTGGTCTATTTCATATTGATTAGAATAGGGACTGCCAATTGTGAATTTTATATTAACAAATTATTCAGCCACTTTTTTGAGTCAAATCCATTCCGATTATTCCAATATTTTAGGACTTTTTAGTTTGGCGTACAAAAAAACTTTTTGAATTCCCGGTAGAAAGAGATTTCCCTAATGACAAAGCTTTTAACGCCGCCCAATACCCTTTCCTTTTCCAAATATTTTTACGAATACGTTTTTTTGATATAGAAGTACGTTTTTTTGGAACTGCCATTTTAAAATCATTAAATCATTATTATAGTTGGATGTGAAAGACATCTATTGTTCAAAACAAATTATTATTTCTTATTCATTATCTATTTTTTCTATAAATTATATTCTCTTCATAAACAATAAATATAGATATGGGAAAGATACGTGAAAATTGGATCAAAAATTACTCGAAATAACAAATTTGATATAGCTATTTCTGCAAGATTTAGATTCCATACAATATTCGTAAAACCAAAAATTTTTGGTTTGGAACTCTTAGTTCTCGTTCTTTATCTCTCAAATTTATATCTTTAGAATCCGCTAGGTTATAGAAATGAAACTTAATTTTTTAATCAAATAAAGAAAGAACCTAAAAGACGTTGATTTTCTCATTCTAGACTTTATTTACATGTAATAAAATACCTCAAAGGATTGTAAACTTTTGCCTAATAAAAAACTTGAGTCTTTTTTTAGTCAAACTCGAGAAAAGAATACACCTAAATTCAATTTTAAAATTCAAATGAGATTACTAAAAATCTGTTAAACGATACGCGGTTTGATAAAAAATATCTCAGTCCTTTTTTACCCTTTGTCGACAAAAAAAGTTCATTTTAGATCTATAATATTCTAACGTTTACTAAGAAATCGTTTTGATTGAAATGCAAAACAACCAATCCCATAATGAATTAGTTAATGAGTTGAAAGAAACTAACTAAAAAAAAAAAAGAGTTTTTATTTCATTAGACCGATAACCTTAGTTAATCCTATAATTCATATCAGGATCAAGTAGTCTTTTTAGCGTAATTTTTTATCCTTGCTCTATGAATATAAATTATTATTACGAGAAATTCTCGTAATAATAATTTATATTTTCATTTTCCTGTTATAAGTATTCGTTTTTATCTCTAACTTGGTCATCTGATTTGACCAATTGTACCTTCTTATTTTGAATATTTGAACGATTTTGAAAAAACTCAAAATAAATACTAATCTAAATCTAAAATTATTATTCATATCTTGATTTTTTATTGATTTTTTTCGAACGAGGTAAGATCCGGTGAATCGGAAACAATTAATTAAGAATAAAAAATTTTTTTTATGGAACAGACATATCAATATGCGTGGATAATACCTTTCCTTCCGCTTCCCGTTCCTATGTTAATAGGGTTGGGACTTCTTCTTTTTCCGACGGCAACAAAAAGTCTTCGTCGTATCTGGTCTTTTCAGAGCGTTTTATTGTTAAGTATAGTCATGATTTTTTCCATGAATCTGTCGATTCAGCAAATAAATAGCAGTTATGTCTATCAATATGTATGGTCTTGGATTATCAATAATGATTTTTGTTTAGAATTCGGATACTTGATCGACCCACTTACTTCTATTATGTCAATATTAATCACTACTGTTGGAATTATGGTTCTTATTTATAGTGATAATTATATGTCTCATGATCACGGATATTTGAGATTTTTTGCTTATATGAGTTTTTTCAGTACTTCCATGTTGGGATTAGTTACTAGTTCAAATTTAATACAAATTTATATTTTTTGGGAGTTAGTTGGAATATGTTCGTATCTATTAATAGGATTTTGGTTCACACGACCTGTTGCAGCAAAGGCTTGTCAAAAGGCGTTTGTAACTAATCGTGTTGGCGATTTTGGTTTATTATTAGGCATTTTAGGGTTTTATTGGATAACGGGGAGTTTCGAATTTCGTGATTTATTTCAAATATTCAATAACTTGATTTCTAATAATGAGGTCAATTTTTTATTTGTTACTTTGTGCGCTATTCTATTATTTGCCGGTGCAATTGCGAAATCTGCACAATTTCCCCTGCATGTATGGTTACCTGATGCAATGGAAGGGCCAACTCCTATTTCGGCCCTTATACATGCTGCTACGATGGTAGCAGCGGGAATTTTTCTTGTAGCTCGACTTATGCCTCTTTTCATAGCCATACCCCACATAATGAATTTTATCTCTTTGATAGGGATAATAACAGTTTTGTTAGGAGCTACTTTAGCTCTTGCTCAAAAAGACATTAAGAGGGGTTTAGCCTATTCCACAATGTCTCAATTGGGTTACATGATGTTAGCTCTAGGTATGGGGTCTTATCGCAGTGCTTTATTTCATTTGATTACTCATGCTTATTCCAAAGCATTGTTGTTTTTAGGATCGGGATCTGTTATTCATTCAATGGAAACTCTTGTTGGATATTGTCCAAAAAAAAGTCAGAATATGGTGCTTATGGGAGGTTTAACAAAACATCTACCAATTACTAAAAATTCTTTTTTATTAGGTACACTTTCTCTTTGCGGTATTCCACCTCTTGCTTGTTTTTGGTCCAAAGATGAAATTCTTAATGATAGTTGGTTGTATTCACCTTTTTTTGGAATAATAGCTTGGTCTACGGCGGGATTAACTGCATTTTATATGTGTCGGATCTATTTACTTACTTTTGAAGGACATTTAAACGTTCATTTTCAAAATTACAGTGGAAAAAGGAATACCCCTTTCTATTCAATATCTCTATGGGGTAAAGAAGGTTCGAAAATAAGTAACAAAAACTTTCGTTTGGTAACGTTATTAAAAATGAAGAAAAA